CAGTATATTTGATCCCTTCCCCTATAAATAAACTCGCAACCCCAAGGCCATTTGTGATTCCATCAATTATACGTCTATCAAAGAACTGAATTAGTTCGGACAATCCTCTTATACTCATGAGGAATACCCTACTATAAAAAATATCTATGTAACCACGATTATATGACCAATTGTATACCATATTTTTTATTTGGTCCGAGAGAGTTCTTTTAGAGCCCTTTTTTACAAATGAATTTATTAAGTGCAAATTCTTGAAAGATGAATAAGCGGACCCATAGAAAATAGATGCTATAAATAGTCCGAAAAGAGCTATACTTACTGAAAAAATGGCATTTGTCAAAAATTCATACCAATTCACAGAATAATTAGAATTTCCATGAAAAAGGTTTGTCCATGGAGTTAACCATTTCGATAATATATCAAAATCTACTACCCCTTCTTGATCAAAATGAATTCCTATTGATCCAATAAACAAAGTAAATAGTACCAATACAAGCAGAGGAAATAGCATAGTATTGTCCGATTCGTGCGGATACATGTAAGTGTATTTATTTCTAAAATAAGTACTAAAGTATCGCATTCGATTTCTTATATTATGATCAATTTGATATGTATCCTTTGAAAAAAAGGAGACCTTAGTATTTTGTGTTAATAAAAATAAATTTCTATTTACTACTTTTGGTGCTTTCTTTCCCCATAAAGATATTGAATAGAATGAGCTATTTTTAATGCTACTGTAATTTTGAAAATGAACGCGCAAATTCCCATCAAAAGTAAGTAAATACATCCGAAACATATAAAATGCGGTTAATCCCGCAGTGAAACAAGCTATTATTGCGAAAATTGGTGAATACAACCAACTATCATTAAGAATTTCATCTTTTGACCAAAAACAAGCAAGAGGTGGAATACCACAAAGAGAAAGTGTACCTAATAAAAAAGTAATTCTTGTAATTGGAACATATCTTTTTAAACCGCCCATAAGAACCATATTCTGACTTTTATCTGGTGAATATCCAACAATAGGTTCCATTGAATGAATAATAGATCCGGATCCCAAAAACAATAAAGCTTTAGAATAAGCATGAGTGATCAAATGGAATAAAGCAGCTCGATAAGAACCTATACCTAGAGCTAACATAATATAACCCAATTGAGACATTGTAGAATAGGCTAAACTTCTTTTAATGTCTCTTTGAGCAAGAGCTAAAGTAGCTCCTAATAGTACTGTTATTATGCCTATTAAAGAAATGAAATTCATTATGTAAGGTATGACTATGAAAAGAGGAAGAAGTCTAGCTACAAGAAAAATTCCTGCTGCTACCATGGTAGCAGCATGTATAAGAGCCGAAATAGGAGTGGGCCCCTCCATGGCATCAGGTAACCATACGTGAAGGGGGAATTGCGCGGATTTGGCAATTGCGCCGACGAATAGTAATAAGGCACAGAGAGTAGCAAATAAAGAATTGAACCCATTACTATGGATCAAGTTATTAACTATTTTGAACAAATCCCGAAATTCGAAACTGCCTGTTATACAATAAAAACCTAAGATTCCTAATAATAAACCAAAATCCCCTACACGATTAGTTACAAAAGCTTTTTGGCAAGCACTTGCTGCAATCGGTCGTGTAAACCAAAAACCTATTAATAAATATGAGCACATTCCCACCAGTTCCCAAAAAATATAAATTTGTATCAAATTGGAACTAGTAACTAATCCCAACATGGAAGCATTGAAAAAACTCATATAAGCAAAAAATCTCAAATATCCTTGATCGTGAGACATATAATTATCGCTATAAATAAGAACCATGATTCCAACAGTAGTAATTAGTACTGACATAATAGAAGTAAGTGGATCGATCAAGTGTCCGAACTCCAAGGAAAAATCATTATTGATGGTCCAAGACCATAGATATTGATAGATAGAACTTCCATTTATTTGCTGAATAGACAGACTGGACGAAAACCCAAAAGTTATACTTAGCAGTAAAATACTAGTAAAAGCCCACATCCGACGAATGTTTTTTGTTGCTGTAGGAATAAGCAGAAGCCCAAATCCTATTAACATGGTAACTGGAAGTGGAAGAAAGGGTATTATCCATGCATATTGATATGTATGTTCCATAAAAAAACCAATTTTAATTTTTTTTTTATTCTTATTTTTATTCTTTTAATAGTTTCCGACTCACCAATTCTTATCTCTTTCGAAAGACACAATAATCAAAGAAAAGAACTCAACAAAAAATAGGAAAAAACTAAAATATTTTAATTCTTCATTATAATTATTCTGACTCTTTCTCAGATATTTATTTGAAATATTAAAAAAGCTATAATTGGTTGATCGAATAACATCACTAACTAACTAAGTAGAGGTTATTACTTAGTTATTAATTAGTTAGTAACAAAAGTTATTAATTAGTTAGTAACAAAAAAAAGATATTTATTAAAATACAGAATATTTCAGAATATAAAATTTTTAATCATTCTACTACTATATATTTTATATATTTATTATTATATATTTAATTATATATTTATTCTTTATTATTATTATTATATTATATTCTAGTAATTAATAATCATATCATATATACATATATAATAGTAAGAAAAACAATTCCATCAAAAACAGTACTTGATTCTAATATAAGTCACAGTATCCATCAAAAATTCGACTCAATAAGTAGGGCCTGGTTATTCTAGTTCTGGTTATTCTAATTAATTTATTTGCAGTAATTATCTAACGCATTGGGAACCAATTGATGGGATTCCACTAAGGAAAACTTATCTTTATCAGAAATCCTATGATACTCCTACTTCGTATAGTATAGAACTGAAAAAAAAAAAAATTCCCCCTTTATCTGACTTTATTAAAAATTATTATCTATTCTATTTATCCCTAGACATATATGATATGTCATGGGTATATATTTATTATATATTATAACTATAATATATTATTAATATTTAATATATTATTTAGTATATATATATATATGTTTAGTATATATATAATATATGTTTTTATATGTTATGTTTATGTTGTTTTGAAAAAATTATGGACTATTCATCATCCAAGAGATAAATATGGATAATGACTAAAAAAACGATCTATTTCGAACAATATATGTCTTTCACATACAACGATAAAAATTAGTACTTGTTTTTGAATGGCGGTTCCAAAAAAACGTACTTCTATATCAAAAAAACGTATTCGTAGAAATATTTGGAAAAAAAAGGGATATTTAACAGGAGAAAAAGCGCTTTCTTTAGCTAAATCGATTGCCACTGGACATTCAAAGAGTTTTTTTGTGCAACAAACAAGTAATAAAATTTTAGAATAATCTAAATCAACATACCATGAATAACTTAAATTTTGTAAGATGAATGATTGATTCGCATTAACTAATGTATTGAATGTATTGAACCCCTCAATATTAGTTAGAACTAAATTAGCTGCTGTAGTATGTAGAATAAGAGTTATTTTATGTTTACTGGGCTTTAATTTAAGTATTATTTTCAATCTCTATCAATTAAAAAAATTGATAGAGATTGAAAGTTTTTTTGTTATATGTGTAGCCCAAAACCTAATTAGATTTAGTAATTCAATTTAGTAAGGTAATATAGTATCATAAATTATGGACACAGCGAAGAGTATTATTAATGATTCTAAGGTATCGAAATCATTATAAAAATTCCTCAGATTTAGTGATAAAATTTGGATAAAGATAAATAGGAAATTATAGTTATTTTATTTTGTTTACTAAGAAAATAAATCTTTTTAATTTTCAATACATAAAATAAGATAAACGAATAAAAAATAAAAAAAGAAAAAATAGAAAAGGGACAATTTTGAGTTCTATAACTCGGTCTTCGGCCGATAGCAAAACTATCTAGTTTCGACTGTTCCGTAAGAACTTAGTTTCGAGATACGTGAAAGTTGATTGTTAAAACTGAACCCTACGGCGATACTAACTACGTGTTAGTGAACATTTAAATATAAATTTGAACGAATCTTTTTTTTTTCATCGATTCTAATGTTTACTAAACTATATTGAATTCTTGAATCTTGACCGTTCGACATGAATTGAATATTATTTATTATTATTTTGAGTAAGCCGCCATGGTGAAATCGGTAGACACGCTGCTCTTAGGAAGCAGTGCTAGAGCATCTCGGTTCGAGTCCGAGTGGCGGCATCCTCTAAAAGGGATACAAAATGGATCCTATAATGTATTTAATTCTCGATTTTAATTCTGCAACGGAGCCCTCTTTTTATGATATTTGCGACTTTAGAACATATATTAACTCATATCTCTTTTTCGATTATTTCAATTGTGATTACGATTCATTTGATAAACTTATCAGTCCGCGAAATCGTAGGATTACGCAATTCATCAGAAACTGGGATGATAGCTACTTTTTTCTCTATAACAGGATTATTAGTTATTCGTTGGATTTATTCGGGGCATTTCCCGTTAAGTAATTTATATGAATCATTAATCTTTCTTTCTTGGGGTTTATCCATTATTCATATGATTCCCTATCTTAGGAATTATAAAAATGATTTAAGCGCAATAACCGCGCCAAGTGCTATTTTTACCCAAGGTTTCGCCACGTCGGGTCTTTCAACCGAAATGCATCAATCTTCAATATTAGTACCTGCTCTACAATCTCAGTGGTTAATGATGCACGTAAGTATGATGTTATTGAGCTATACATCTCTTTTATGTGGATCATTATTATCAGTCGCTCTTCTAGTCATTACATTTCGAAAAAACATAGATACTTTTTTAAAAAGCAATAATTTCTTAATTAAGTCATTTTGCTTTTTGGGGGTCGAATACTTGAATGAGAAACGAAGTGTTTTTAAAAACACTTCGTTTCTTTCATTTCGAAATTATTACAAATATCAATTGACTCAGCGTTTGGATTATTGGAGTTATCGTGTCATTAGTTTGGGATTTACCTTTTTAACCATAGGCATACTTTCGGGAGCAGTATGGGCTAATGAGTCTTGGGGATCTTATTGGAATTGGGACCCTAAGGAAACTTGGGCATTTATTACTTGGATCATATTTGCGATTTATTCACATACTAGAACAAATCAAAGTTTACAAGATACGAATTCGGCACTTGTGGCTTCGATAGGATTTCTTATAATTTGGATATGTTATTTTGGGATCAATTTATTAGGAATTGGTTTACATAGTTATGGTTCATTTACATTAATACATTAACATCGAATTAGATAAATTATCTAACCTAAAGAGTACATAACATAAGAACATCGTCTCATATATAACGAGAGTTTTTGAGAACCAGTTGATTCAAAGAATCAACTGGTTCTCAAAAACTCGAGATACATCTTTTTACAACTCTAATTCACTTCATTTTTTTTTTTCATTGTACAGCGAACTGTTTTTAAAACCTTAAAATCACAGATTTATAAGACTTTCAGTCTCATTAATGAAAACTATCTATAAAAATAATTAGATAGGATAGTTTGTACCTTGTCAACTGATAGTAAGAGAACGAAATCGGGATAAATACCAATCCATATTACGGGTAAAAAAAGACATATCAAAACAAACAGCTCTCGTGGTCCAGAATCGACCAAATTAGAGTTTGGAACATTAAATAACTTGTACCCGTAGAACATCTGACGTAACATAGATAATAAATAAATAGGAGTTAATATCATTCCAATTGCCATTACAAAAGTAATTAGCACCTTTGGCATGAAAAGATATTTTGAGCTGGTAATTATTCCAAAAAATACTACTGATTCCGCAACAAAACCACTCATTCCCGGCAATGCAAGAGAAGCCATCGAGAAGCTACTGAACATGGTAAATATTTTTGGCATTAGGACAGATATCCCCCCCATTTCGTCGAGATAAACAAGACGTATTCTATCACAACTTGTTCCCGCCAAGAAAAAAAGTGCAGCACCAATAAATCCATGAGAAAGTATTTGTAAAATTGCTCCATTTAGTCCCATGCTGGTTATAGAACCAATTCCTATAATTGTGAAACCCATGTGAGATACAGAAGAATAGGCTATTCTCTTTTTTAAATTGCGTTGACCGAAAGAGGTTGAAGCTGCATAAATTATTTGTATTGTTCCCACTATCACCAACCATGGAGAAAATATGGAATGAGCGTGGGGTAATAATTCCATATTGATCCGAATCAATCCATATGCTCCCATTTTTAATAAGATTCCAGCAAGAAGCATACATGTACTGTAATGTGCCTCTCCGTGGGTATCCGGTAACCATGTATGTAGGGGTATGATCGGCGATTTGACAGCATAAACAATAAGGAAGCCAAAATAGAATATTATTTCCAACGCCGCAGGATATGATTGATTAACTAATCTTTCAAAATCTAATGTCGGTTCATTGGAACCATATAAACCCATACCTAGAACTCCTATTAAGAGAAAAATAGAACCCCCCGCAGTATACAAAATAAACTTTGTAGCCGAGTACAGGCGCTTCTTTCCCCCCCACATGGATAAAAGTAAATAAACAGGAACTAATTCTAACTCCCACATGATGAAAAAAAGTAAAAGGTCTCGAGAAGAAAATGATCCTATTTGACCACTGTACATTGCTAACATAAGGAAATAGAATAATCGTGAATTTCGAGTAACTGGCCAAGCCGCTAAAGTCGCTAAAGTAGTGATAAATCCTGTCAATAAAATAGGTCCCACGGAAAGTCCATCGATTCCCAGTTTCCAGTGAAAATTAAAACTATTTATCCATTTCAAATCTTCTTCCAATTGGATTAATGGATTGTCCAATTGGAAATGATAACAGAATGCATACGCCGTTAAAAGGAGTTCTAATAGGCATATACATATAGTATACCAGCGAAAAACCTTATTCCCCTTATGAGGAAGAAAAAAAATGGAAGAACCCGCGAATATCGGCAAAACAACAAGTATTGTTAACCAAGGAAAATAACTCGTGATAAAGACAAGATACGCTTTGACCAGAAAAGCCCGTGCTCGGAATAATAAATATATTTTATCGAGTACGGGCTTTTGTCGGTAAAGAGGAATCAAACGATTCAAGTGGAGTTTTTTGTAATGTATCAATCAATAAGATAGACCCATGCTGCGAGTTGTTTCATGCCATAAATAAACACGGACACTCAAAAAATCTGTTGGGCAGGCGGATTCACATCTTTTACAACCTACACAATCCTCGGTTCTTGGCGCGGAAGCAATTTGCTTAGCTTTACATCCGTCCCAAGGTATCATTTCCAATACATCCGTGGGGCAGGCTCGTACACATTGAGTACACCCTATACATGTATCATAAATTTTTACTGAGTGTGACATTGAATCTATAAATTCCAGTTTTGAACATAAAAAGTTTTCGATCTGGTATGGTAAAATGATAAAATCAGTAGTAAATGGATTATATGTTTATATTGTAGATACCAGACGAATCAATGATTTATCAAATTTTTTTTTTATCAATATATTTCTAAATCTGTTCATGAGAAAGCGCCAAGAGACTTTTATTTTCGTTTCAACAACCACAGTCATACAATACAAGTTCATACAATACAAGTTGCACATGCGAATTCAAATTGGTCAACAAACAATACAATATCTAATATTAATATTCTAATATTAATATTAATTAATGGAATTCTATTCTAATTCTTAATTCTAATATATAAATCTGATATCTAATATCTAATATATAAATAAAATATATTCTAATATATAAATAAAATATATAAAAAAAAAAATATATAAATATATAAATAAGAAAAAAATTCTAATTATATTTTTATATTATTCTTTATATTATATATTAATATTATATATTATAATTATATATTCTATATATTCTAATTATATTATATATATTATAATTATATTAAATTATATTATAAAAAAATATTATATATTAATATTATATATTATAATTATATATTCTAATTATATTATATATATTATAATTATATTAAATTATATTATAATATATTCTAATTATATTATATATATTATAATTATATTAAATTATATTATAAAAAATTATAAAATATAATTATAAAATATAACGAATAATTATAATGAACGATGACGAATAATTTAATTATTCAACAAATTCGATTGATTGATACGAGTTGATTTTCTGTTACGATGGATCGACGAAACAATAGCTAGCCCAATAGCTGCTTCAGCAGCGGCAATAGCTATGACAAAGATTGAGAAAATATCTCCTTTTAATTGGCGACTATCAAATAAATCAGAAAATGTTACGAGATTGATATTAACCGAATTTAGTATAAGCTCAAGACACATAAGCGCTCTAACCATGTTTCGACTTGTGATTAATCCATAGATACCGATAGAAAATAAATAGACACTCAAAAAAAGTACATACTCAAACATCATTAACTAACTCCTCATCAATATCAATCTTGATTCATTTCAATATGATATGAACAACAATTCAACTGATTCGATTGACTAGAATAGAACAAACAATTACAGAACAAGAGAAGGTATTGTTAATAGATTTCACTAAAAACCTTAAATCTTTCCATGTTTTTAGTTGATTTCAAATTTAGAATTCACAAAATTTTGTGAATTCTAAGTATTTATTATTGACGAGCCATAGTAATTGCACCTATTAAAGAGACTAAAAGAATTATAGAAATGAGTTCAAATGGAAGATAAAAATCTGTTGATAAATGAATCCCAATTTGTTGAACGTTACTTATTAGGTCCTGTTCTAGAATCTGGTTTGATTTTGTAGTCCAAAGAATTCCGTACCATGACGTATCTGGGATAGTAGTAATTAGTGAAAAAAGAATACTTGTACAAACCAGTGAAGTAACCCCATCTCCAATGGTCCAAAGGCGGGAATCATTGGAATATTCTGAACCGTTCATAAACATTACAGCAAATATGATTAAGACATTTATGGCTCCTACATAAATAAGAAGTTGTGCGGCCGCTACAAAATAGGAATTCGATAGAATATAGAATAAGGATATACAAACAAGAACCAATCCCAATGAAAAGGCAGAATAAATTGGATTGGTAAATAATACTACTCCCAGGCCCCCCAATAGAAGAACTGATCCCAGAAATATTACGAGAATACTATGTATTGGTCCAGGTAAATCCATTATGTATAAAATAAGAGATAAATAAGTCGAAAGATTTCATGACCTTACTGAATAGTCGAAGAAGGGAAAATTACCCTATTTTTTTGTCTATGATACGTTCCTAAATTAAATATTAATGGAATTGTAATATGGATTAATATAGATATAGATAAAGTTATTGGACCAATCCCGATTTTGCATTTTGATTTTATTCGAAATAAAAGAGTAGTTAGAATTTTATATTTCGAAATCATCACCAAAAATATATAAATAAACCAATGATTCTCAACAATCAATAGTTATTAGTTATTATTTTTAGTTACATCGACTAACTAAAATAAAAGAAGCTTCACTTGGATCTTTCTATCAAAATATTAAAAAAAAAAAATATTAGTTAATAATTGGTAATTGTTCTTGAATCAAAGGATTTACCTTTGTCTATTTTGATTTGAGTCGAAGTCGAATTCGTAACTGTTTGAATTGTGTAGTCCCCAATTACTGACATTGGTAACCGACCCAAAGCAATTTGATTATAATTCAATTCGTGACGATCATAAGTAGAAAGTTCATATTCTTCAGTCATTGATAAACAGTTTGTGGGACAATATTCGACACAGTTACCGCAAAATATACAGATACCAAAATCAATACTATAGTTAAGCAGTTGTTTTTTTTTAATATCTTTTTCAAATCTCCAATCAACAACGGGTAGATCTATGGGGCATACACGAACACATACTTCGCAAGCAATACATTTGTCAAATTCAAAATGGATTCGGCCACGGAAACGCTCTGATGTGATCGATTTTTCATAAGGATACTGAATAGTTACAGGTAAACGATTTGTGTGGGATAAGGTAATTATGAAACTTTGACCAATGTACCTTGCGGCTCGTATTGTTTGTTGACCATAATTCATGAATCCAGTTACCATCGGAAACATATTGTAGATATCCACGAATAAGTTGATGTTTCTTTCTCTTGTTTAAGAGAGGTTATGAGTCTAGAATATCGTTATCATATTCTGTTATTTATAGTGAAATATTTATAGTGAAGCAAGTTGGAAAGAAGTTGTCAATAAAAAATTACCTAGAGAAATAGGTAAAAGAAATTTCCATCCAAGATTTAATAGCTGGTCTATTCTCATCCTGGGTAAAGTCCATCTTGTTGTGATAGATATGAAGAGAAACAAATAAGCTTTAGCTAATGTAATAAAGATACCAATTGTCATTCCAAAGACTCCAGCCATTTTATTTATTCCGAAAAGTTCAGGAATGGATATGTATGGCATAGAAAAATTCCACCCACCTAAATAAAGAACTGTTACAAATAATGAAGAAACTAAGAGATTTAGGTAAGAAGCAACGTAAAATAAACCATATTTAATACCGGAATATTCGGTTTGATAACCTGCTACTAATTCCTCCTCTGCTTCTGGTAAATCAAAGGGTAATCTTTCACATTCTGCTAAAGAAGAAATTAGAAAAACTATAAACCCTATAGGTTGACGCCACATATTCCACCCCAAAAAACCATATTGTGACTGTGCCTCAACTATATCAACTGTACTTGAACTGTTCGATAATCATAGTCGATAATAACATTACCGTTCTTACCGCTATTCCAAAACCGTACATGAGACCTCAGCTTCATACGGCTCCTCTATGGCCACACACGCAAATAAATGTAAGGACTGCTTCGGTATTATCGGTATCTTTGGAGTGTAGATAGAATAAAAATACCTCGTAAAGTCCCAAAAATTAGACCAATGGAATTCCGTCTGCTAAAATAACAAAAAGTACGCTTCCGAATTGATCTCATCCCTTATATAATTAAATAAAAAACTAAAAGTAATCTTTCTTCGGTAATAACTTAATCTTTCAATAAAATACCCGTTCTATCAATAGATGGAAAGAATTAGACACTAGTTCTAGTTAATGAATCATAACTAATAAGAATTCCATATGTATGGGTATAGATGGAGGAAAAAATGCATAAAGATCCTTTTTCCATTCTATTCTATTATTTATTGTATTTCATTCTATTTCTTTTGTTCCTCTTCTTGTTTCTCATAAGAGGGTACTCTGAAAAAAAAAAAAATAAAAATAAAGGATTAATTCGTTCTTGATAGTCACTTCTTTAATCAGTGAATAGGAGCATACTCTAGATCGGAATCGCGGGGAAGTACTGCTTGCTCGTTTCTACCAACTTAAAGCCCCTATTATGTTATGATTCGTTTTATGCGGAAATACCTCTTTTTTGATACCTTACATTATCTCTATTACTAATCCTTTGTGTACTTTAGTGTTTCTAACCATCTACTGATTTTTGATTGATCCCCTGTATGGTAATACATACAAGACAATAGTAGAAACTCCATACAGTTGATCTTTTGTACCCGCTTCAAGATATGATGACTAATTAAAGAATCTCAATCTTGGGATAAAGAGTTTTTACTGCTTATGTTTACTTCCACTTTATTCTTTTCTTGTATATAGGGAATGAGATTTTATCTTCTTATCTACATATTAATAAGCCGTTTTGTTTCACTCATATAACTATCTGGTTTAACTCATCGACCTGAATGAATGGAGGTCAAAATTCATCTTCTAACGAATCACACGTAGAGATATTGATAACACACATAGAGTTAATGGTATTTCATAACTAATAGATTGAGCAGCAGCTCGTAGACCACCTGAAAAAGAATATTTATTATTCGATCCATATCCTGATATAAGAAGCCCAATGGGAGCAATACTTGAAATGGAGATCCATAAAGAAACACCTATACTAAGATCAGCTAAAACAAGTCGATACCCAAAAGGAATTACTAAATAACTTAGTAGAATTGATATAACTGCTATAGATGGTCCGATACTAAACAAGGGAATATCTCCTCTAGATGGAAGGAGGTCCTCTTTAAAAAGTAATTTTGTCCCGTCTGCTAGAGCTTGAAGAATTCCCAAGGGACCCGCATATTCAGGTCCAATACGTTGTTGTATCGCTGCAGAGATTTCTCTTTCTAACCATACAATTACTAGCACTCCTATGGTGATTCCCAATATAAGAGTTAAAGCAGGGACAAACAGCCAGATGAGTCCATATACCTCTTTTAAAGATTCTGATTTAGAAAAAGAATTGATAGTTTGTACTTCTGTTGTTCCAATTATCATTTCAACGATCAACTTCTCCCATAATGATATCTATACTACCTAGTATCGTCATGATATCAGCCAATTTCATTCTTTTAATTAGCTGAGGAAGAATTTGCAAATTGATGAAACCGGGCGGACGAATTTTCCATCTCCAGGGGAAAATACTATTATCTCCTATCAAATAAATTCCTAATTCCCCTTTTGGGGCTTCCACTCTTACATAAAGTTCTTGTTTCGAAAATTCAAAATTCGGCGAAGTTTTTTTACTAATGAATCCATATTCAAAATCATTCCATTTATAATTCTTTGTTCCATCTAAGCGCCGAATTTCTAAATTCTCATAAGGGCCCCCGGGAATTCCTTCAAGAGCCTGTTGAATAATTTTTATGGATTCCCTCATTTCGCCGATTCGTACTAAATAACGAGCTAATGAATCTCCCTCCGTTTGCCATTGGACTTCCCAATCGAATTCATTGTAAGATTCATAATGATCAACTTTACGAAGATCCCATTGGATCCCAGAAGCTCGTAACATCGGTCCTGATAAGCCCCAATTTATGGCCTCTTCTCCACCAATAATGCCCACTCCTTCAACTCGTTCCAAAAAAATGGGATTCCGCGTAATAAGTTTTTCATATTCAACAAGACCCGTTAAAGAATAATCGCAGAAATCCAAACATTTATCTATCCAACCATGAGGTAGATCAGCAGCTACTCCTCCGATACGGAAATAATTATGCATCATTCGCATACCTGTGGCAGCTTCGAATAGATCATATAACAATTCTCTCTCTCTGAAAATATAGAAAAAAGGAGTCTGTGCGCCGATATCCGCCATAAAAGGTCCAAGCCATAACAAATGAGAAGCTATACGACTCAGCTCTAGCATAATTACTCTGATATAGCTGGCTCTTTGAGGGACTTGAACATTTCCCAATTGTTCTGGTGCATTTACCGTTATTGCTTCTGTGAACATAGTAGCTAAATAATCCCAACGTGTTACATAAGGAAGATATTGTATAATTGTTCGGTTTTCCGCTATTTTTTCCATCCCTCTGTGTAAATAGCCCAATACGGGTTCACAGTCAATAACATCTTCACCATCGAGAGTAACGATCAGTCTAAGAACACCATGCATTGATGGGTGATGGGGGCCCATATTTACTATCATGAGATCTTTTCTTGTAGTCGGTACAGTCATATCTTTTCTTCCCTAATTCATTATTCCATGAATTTCTCAAAACAAGTTTTATAAATTTATAAAAATGAAAAATCTAATCATTAATAATAATAAAATTTAAACGAATCTTCAAATTAACGAGTTTTTGGCTCCCGAATATCCAACTGACTAATTAATTTCTTATAACGTACTCTATTTTTTTTTGACAAATAAGCCAACAACCGTTGACGTTTTCCCAGAATTTTTCGTAGACCTTTTTGCGATAAAAAATCTTTTTTGTGCAATTCCAAATGCGAAGTGAGTCTCCGTATTTTATTGGTGAAACTTAATACTTGAAATTCAACAGACCCTTTATTTTCTTCTTTTTCTTCTTGTGGAATAACTGAAATGAATAAATTTTTGACCATAAAAAAATTCTTATATCTTTTTTCTTTTTTATGTATTTTATCGATCAGGAAAAATAATAATTATTTTATTTTTTATTATTATATGATTATGTCAGTCATTTTTCATTTTATTTTCATATGGTATAAACATTTAGATTTATTCATATACTACTTTTTATTTATTTTATTCTATCCAAATCCAATTTTTTATTCCTAGTTTCAATTGTCAATTGAATTGATATACCATTTTATTAAAAAATCAGTATCATGTGCTAAAAACATAAGGTATGTGTACATACATCTTTTGCCGTATATCGACTATGTCATGCGATATATAGCAAATGTACTATTAACTGATTCTGAATCGTGGATACATATGTATCCTTGACAGACTGAAACGACTCCCGTTATTGGCATCAAACCAATAGCGATTCATACAAGCTAAATCTTCTAATCGGTAATTGGGCCAAAGAAACAATTTTAATTTCATAAAGTTGGTTGCATCCGTATTAAGATGCTTGTCCTCATTCAAAAACCGCCCACAGTTTCTTATCTTGTTTTCGTTGCAAAATACTGGATTTTTATCCACACTATTCCAATTCCAGGAATTCAAACAAATTAGAATTCTCAATTCTCTACGACGTCTATGAGATAGAATATTTTCAGGAACAAGGAAATCATAATGATTTTTTTTTTCTATATTCACGTTTAAATTATTCTTATTAACATATCTTTTTTTTATGAATTTTCTATTAGTTTTAATTTGGTCTTTAACCTTATCAACCAATGAAATACTTATGGTTTGATAGGTAATAAATTGTCCATCCCTTTTTATAGATAGACGAATCGGTTCGATAATTAATATTCCTTTTTTTATCAATTCTGTAAGAGCTAGATCCTTCTGAATCAGCATTACATCTAGACGCATCTCTCCTCTTTGAATCGAAGAGATAGCAATTTCCTTTGGATTTGTCAATCTAAGTAAGAGACAATATACCTTGATATTATTGATTATTCTTTGACTCAAGGGGTCATCCCATCTTAATTGAAAAAGGAAATATTTTTTCAGGAATAAATCTAGTTCTGCTTCCTTGTTGCTCTTGGATTTTTTTTTTTTTCTACGTTTTTTAATGTCTGATCCCGCGTAATCCTCTTCAATATCTTTTTTTTTATTTTGTTTTCGTAGATCTGATCCAAGATCTTTTTGGCACTGTTGTTCGTTTTTTTCTTGGTTGAAATTTTCTAAATAAAGATATTCTTTTTGATTAGATAATATAGGAATAGGAATAGGAGGATTTTTTTTTTTATTTACGTTGGTGTTTTTATTTTTACTAATATTTTCATTTCGCTGAAAGTCTAAAAGAAGAAATTTGATTGGTATAACCCACGGTTTAATCTTATATGTATCAAAAAGTAGCACAAATTCTGGGACGAACCAAGATTCTAGTTTTGATATGGTACGATTACGATATAACCTTTCTTGATTCATTCCCATCCAATCAAAAAAGTTTTTTTTTTTGGCGATTTGTTGATGAATCAAAATATTTTTTTTTTTTATTTTGTTTTTATACTTAGTCTCAATATCGATATTCTCTGTAAGACAAAAATGGAGAATTCTACAATTAAAATATTTTCTATCCAGATTTTGATTTACATCAATAATATATCTCTCTTCTAGATAATCACTAATAGCTGTACTTACCAATACATAAAATGAGTCGAGTTTCGGTGTATTGAAAATAGATGGATATGGAATCCCTGGACTATCGTTTACTTGTAATGTTGATCCATAAATATATGAGTTTTTCTTTTCGCCATAATTCATATATTTATGTGATAAAAGATTATATCTGTAGTGTTTTTTAAACAATTTTTCTTTTTGATTCATCAATGAATCCATTGCAGAATAATCTTCTTTCATGTAATGAATTAATTGGTCTTTTTCATTTTTATATGAATTGGATTTAATTGAGTCTTTATTTTGAATCATACGACGTTGGTTGACTCTATTTCGCCATTTTTTGGGGACTAATTGAGACCATTTGACATCGGAAAAATGGTATTGATAATAATCCTTTAACCAGTTTTTCCATTTATTCATTCCAGACTTTTGAATTTTATTATGCCTTGATTTGTAATCAACTATTCCTCGTGTTATACAATAATCCTTTATTTTATCCTTAAGATAATGATGGGTCCCGTGATCTTGAAGTACAGATCTCAAGTTATACTTGTTAAGTAATTGGGTTTGTGATAATTTGTAAAATACATATGCTTGTGACAAGGAAGATAAGTCACTATAACTATTTAAATTAGTATTACTAATATTAGTATTTGAAATAGTAATATTTGTATTTAAAAACGACTTTTTGATAGTCGAAATAAAGTTCATTGTATTTTGATTTGTTTCATCAATTCCTTCTTGATTTGTTTTATCGTTGTAAGTGGATTTATTGATAATTTTTTTTGAATCAACAAAAAAAAGTTGTGCATTGATTCTTGGAATGTTAATGGTACATAGGAGGATCTCTATGTATATTTTTTCAATGAAAGATTTCATAAAATAATATGATTTACGTATTAATCGGATATTGTTTCTTTTGAATATCTGCCAACTATATTGCTGCGATTCCGATCTTTTATCATCATAAGTTAAAACCATTTTTTTATTGTCTTTTGTGATTTGTTCTATTTGATTCTTAGTTGTGATTATCCTATTAGAAATATCTTTCATTTTTTTTTCTATCAGTGAATAATTTGTCCAACTTGACGTATGAATTGGAACGGTCGATTCACGGTTAATTTTATTATTTATTTTGGAATCTTTTCCATTTTTATTCGGTTCATATACTTTCTTCGCCTTCCTCAATTCAAATAATAAAATTGGATTTACTTTTTCAAGTTCTTTTATTATTCGTTTTATAACTAGAACTATGTTTCTGACCCATTCTTTTTTTTCTTTTGAAATTAGTAGAGACCATTTTCCTCTTTCTTTTAAGACTCTTAGAAGGATAAAAAATTTCTTTTTTACTTTTTTTATTTTTTTTTCGAGTTCTTTATAAATGGGTTCAAAAAAAGACGGTCGTTTTCGGGGAGAACCAAAGGGAAGTTCTGCTTCCATTCCCCATACTGTTAAAAAACAAAAATTGTCTTTTTTTCCTTTTTTTTTTGTTGAATCTATATCTTGAGATCGTGTTTTGGGGCTTCGCCAAGGTTTCAGACAAAAAGGAAATAGAATCTTTATCTGAATCCCGTCTGTTAACCAATCTTTTGGAAATTCTGTTTCTGATAATTGAACACCATTATAGGTGCACTTAACGTGCATTTCTTGATTCCATTCCTTCAAATCCTCGTACCACTCGGGGGATTGGAATAATAGCATACGTCCAATATTTTTAGCTATTATCAATGAAGGTAATACAATATATTTTCTAAGAAAAGATTGGGTTACTAACATCGAACCTCTTATTGCTTGAGCAAATATAATGGTATCCCAAGTTTCGGATATTGTTATCCGATCATTTTCCTCTTTTTTCTCCCTTTCTTTTGCCCCCTCTTTATCAAAATCGGAAATTTGCAATTCTGATTCTATACCAACACCAACCCAATCTCTAAAAATAAGATTTAT